CGAACTGTTTCAAAGACCCAACATGCATTTTGTTGCATTGGGCTCTTTCATCAACTGATGTAAAGATCAGTTAGTCCACCATATTTTTTCTTTATAGGAAGAGAAAAAGATAATGAGATGGTTCCTTGTGCTCTGATTCATTATTTGTATCCTGATATAGGAGCAATATCAAAGTGTTTCAAAGAAGGGTGACCTTTATTTAGGTCTGCCTTCGGCCTAGATCAACCTAAGTGAAATGGAGTCTCTACCGCTCCGCTGCAAGAGTCAAATATGAGACTTCATACACCTCAAAGCTCATAGGACGAAAAGAGCTTCTTTTGAGATCCTTAGACTCATTATGCCTGGCATTGAATGGAATAAGCATTTACCTTATAATGGCAGGTTCTTTTTTATTTGGCACCAGAATTCGCACCTGAATTGGATCAAACCAAATATTTGTCAGGCTATTTTTCTCTTGTTCTCTCGAATCTACGGAGTAAGACATCAACTTATAAAAAAAAAGAAATTATGGTCATTGCATAATTGGCTCCCTTGAAAAGCATTGGCGCACGTGTAAACGAGGTGCTCTACCTAACTGAGCTATAGCCCTTGTTATAACTATTTTAACATAGAGACAGTTTTTTGTCAAGAAGGATATCCCATAATTTCACATGATAACTCTCTGATATGTTTCTGATCTGTTTACGTTTAATGGTAAAAGATTTATATTGCTTAGAAAACCTATTTTACCTATAATCCATCGAAGTGGTGGAGACCTTTTTTGTGGTGATAAATGACCTACTTAACCCAGTGGTTAGAGTATTGCTTTCATACGGCAGGAGTCATTGGTTCAAATCCAATAGTAGGTAGAACTTATTAGATACCATGGAATCCGGTATCTAATAAGTTTTTCTACCCATCCTCTTTTTGTCGTTCTATAATCAGATTATACTTCATTGTATTCATTTTTTGAAATGGAATAAAGCTGTAGTGTGTAGGGTATAATAAAAAACTCTTTCTATTTTGATTGAATTTATTTATGACTACTAAGAGGAAATTGCATTGACAGCCTCTACTCGCGTCCTAGCTCGTCTGAGAGCTAGATTTGACTCAATTGCTTGTCTCTTACCCTCAGCTCTACTCAAGTTAGCTTCAGCTATTTCAAGAGTTTGTTGGGCTTCTTGTGGATCAATGTCAGTACTAATTTCCGCATCATTTCCTAAAATGGTGATCTCATTATTACTTATTCTAGCGAAACCGCCCATAAGAGCCACCGTTAACCATTGGTCGTTTAGTCGTATTCTCAAAAGGCCTATATCTACAGCCGCGGCAATGGGGGCATGATTTGGTAATATGCCAATTTGTCCACTATTAGTAGATAAAATAATCTCTTTAACTTTGGAATCCCAAATAATTCGATTAGGAGTCAGTACACAAAGATTTAAGGTCATTTCTTCAATTTGCTCTCCTCTTCTAAATTCAGAGCTTTCGCGGTAGCTTCATCGATGTTACCCACCAAATAAAAGGCCTGCTCGGGAAGACTGTCTAATTTTCCGGAAAGGATGAATTGAAATCCCCGAATTGTTTCTGCGAGACCAACATATTTCCCTGGAGAACCAGTAAAGACTTCTGCAACAAAGAAGGGTTGTGATAAGAAACGCTCAATCTTTCGTGCTCTTGCTACAGTTAAACGATCTTCTTCGGATAATTCGTCCAGCCCAAGGATAGCTATAATGTCCTGAAGTTCTTTGTAACGTTGTGAAGTTTGCTTAACCCTTTGCGCAGTTTCATAATGTTCCTCGCCAACGATCCGAGGTTGTAACATAGTTGACGTTGAATCCAAGGGATCTACTGCTGGATAAATACCTTTGGCAGCTAATCCTCTTGATAATACGGTAGTAGCATCTAAATGTGCAAATGTCGTGGCAGGAGCAGGGTCGGTTAAATCATCCGCAGGTACATAAACTGCTTGGATCGATGTTATAGATCCTTCTTTGGTAGAAGTAATTCTTTCTTGCAAAGAACCCATTTCCGTACTAAGGGTAGGTTGATAACCCACTGCAGAAGGCATTCTACCTAATAAGGCAGAGACTTCGGACCCTGCTTGAACGAAACGAAATATATTGTCAATGAATAGAAGTACGTCTTGCTCATTAACATCCCGAAAATATTCCGCCATGGTTAAGGCAGTCAAGCCAACTCTCATACGAGCTCCTGGCGGTTCATTCATTTGACCATAGACTAGAGCTACTTTGGATTCTGCAAGATTTTTTTCATTAATCACCCCGGATTCTTTCATTTCCATGTAGAGATCATTTCCTTCACGAGTACGTTCACCTACTCCGCCAAATACGGATACGCCTCCATGAGCTTTGGCAATGTTGTTGATCAATTCCATGATGAGTACTGTTTTACCCACTCCAGCTCCCCCAAAGAGTCCTATTTTTCCTCCACGGCGATAGGGAGCTAAAAGATCCACCACTTTAATCCCTGTTTCAAAGATTGATAATTTCGTATCTAA